AGCCTGCTCACGTAGCCCCTCTTCCTCTTATTTTCTTATAAGGAGGGGGGTGTGACGAGTTCTTAGTCAGCTATTGGGATTACTTGCCCCAAGAGGTAAAGAATAAAAGCAACTCTATCAAAGAGCTAATAAGTAACTAACTAAACTCCTTTCTTCGAACCTTTTTTAGCCTCTCCCGCCCCTACTATAGTTACTGGTCAGAAGCCCAAGCATACAATTTCTTCGGCAACTTTCCCAGCTCTAAAGCTTCTTATGCCCTTGAATCGTCGGAATGCTGCGCCTTACTCAATATATATAAGACTGCCGTACTCCTCTATTGAATCAGTTCTAGCAGTTGAATCGGGTTCGTCAGTTTCATCCGTGGAAGCAGGTGAATCGGGGAAAGCTGCCTTGACTATTAGAGCTACGACTGCGGCCTTTCCAACATCTTCTTCCCCTATAAAAGAAGGGAAAGGGGCGCTCAAAGAGCCACCAGCAGCAGATAGAGCAGGAAGAGGAGCTGCAACAAGTTTCGCTAGAAGAAGCAGCGGGTTTTGCGGCAGCAGTGGAAAGAGCTTCAGCAGGAACTGCAGGTACGGGAACTGGGGCTGCTACACTAGCTTTTTTCGGGAGACCCAGAAGAGTGCCACAAAAGCAGCTACTAAGGTAAGAGCAACAACAACTTCTATCGCAGGAGCTACTACTTCTTTTCGCTGGAATCCCCAGAATGTGAGCTTAGACTAGAAAAGGGCAGAAGGAGCTACAAATTCGTTCGCTGCGTAGCTTGCTCAACTATAGTGCTTAAGGAGAAAAGGGGAAGGGAATTTTCAGGTTGAGTTCCAGTCCCACCAGCTTGATAGCTATATATTTCGCAACCGAACTGAACCAACTTACATAGGGACAGAAGGGAGAAAAGACTTAAAAAAAACTTGTGCCCCTGAGGCTTAGCGCGGGTCCCGGGCCGAGGGATTGGGTCTTTTAGGGCTTTTGTAAGGTCGTCAACCTGCTTTGTACAGAACCGACGGGGAACTACCAAACCAAATCTAAATAGGGTTAGGCGCGAAAGAGTCAGCACGACAGTCTTAAATTAAGTAAGAAGCACACAACCGTGCCCGATACCTCTCAAGAGAACCATCTCCTTTTGTTTTGTCGAATGAAGCCTGTAGCACTGGACTTGCTTAGCTTATAAATATGAGGTTAGGATTGAGACAAATAAAATATGTCGGGGTTTTGCAATGGCAGAGATTAGGAACTTCTTTCTGGTAGGAAACTTATTCATTCATATCCTGGCGCGGAAAAGCATCCTATTTAAGAAAAAGTTTCGCGGATTCAATCTCCTCTTTCTTCTTAAGGTAAGGTAAAGGGAGTGCTTTCCCCTTTTCTCCTTAAGCACTATAGTAAGGGAAGAAGATACGGCATTTAGTAGTCAAGCTCATCCAGTCTATCTAGGAACCCGGGTACACCCATTTTAGTAGAAACTGCCCCTAAGCCGGTAGGTCTCGTTCAAAAGCAACTTTAGTTGATGTGTCCCAATCAATGTGCTCGGTAATGATGTTGTCATCGCTGATGCGCAAGTTGCTGAAGTTTATTTTCAGTGTCTTCAGAAATTAGGAGTTCAAAAAGAAACTCAAAAATCTCTTTCTTATTGGCTCGCTTGGATAAGAAAAGAAGGCACTGGTGCATTTGAGTTTGCTAAGCGCTTTTGCGTCAAGGGTGGATTTCTCTGCCATGTCTGCTCGTTCTTTGCTTGCTTACCATCATCCATATGGTCTGATGGCTATATGTAATGAATGGATATTCAAATATGTTAGTCTATAGAGGAAATCCACTTTCCCTAAGAGTAAGATAATATGTGATGTTCTTTTTCACTCGTTTACGGGAGTTTTATTATCTATTTGTAGTGGGTCAAAGGAAAGGATTGTTGCACTCTCTTGCTTGAATGAATCGACATTTGTGGATGGTTGTTCATTCGGGATTCTTCTATCTATTCCGGCTTTTAGCCTTTGGAACCAGTGGAACTCTAAAGTCACTCGCCCCTTCAAACTCTTCTGTCCATCCCATATAATAAAAGAAAACCCTTGAATCAGTGAATCCGGGGAATAAGAACAATCAATGCTTTATCCGGGACCCTTTTAACCCTCTCCCTCGGCTACCCATCTACCTATCTTACTCTTATACTCTTCTTACTAAAATGACATAACCCTTATAAGAACTCTTTCTTACCTTCCTTAAGGGAGTGGGGGATTGCTGGGAGTGATCCACCACGGTAATAGAACACGTATTAATAAAGACTAGAGGAATAAGAATAAGAAGTAGGATTAACAACTCCAGGCCCAAAGAGAAGAAAGTAAGTCAGTTAAACTCTTCGCATCCTCAACCATTTCTTTTCTATAACTAAAATTCCGGGTAACTAAGAGGAAATACCTGCTATCAGAGGCCTTTCCTTCTTATCCTCACTCGCGGCGCGTTGCCGATCTGAAGCTCAGTCCTTTACTTTGAGTCTTAGTACAAACATAGGCAAAGCAACATGCCTGCTCACCACCTTGCTAAGCATGGTCTACGGCTTCCTCATGCCTGTACCTGGGGCGCAATTCCCCCTAATGATGTAATTACTGCCGCTCTTGCGGACATGAATCAATAAAAGTCTGTTTTTTCCTCAAAAAAAAAGTTGGTCCTAATTGCGCATTCCCTTCCTTGCAGCCTATGCATCCATCCCATTCGTGGCTCTTGCTATTGATCCAACCTATATTCCATTCCAGGAGCTTATAGGAATGTTATTCAATAATGCGTACAAGAAAGCAGTGCGAAAAGAAAAGAAAGATCTGTTCATCGAAACCTAACCCAACCAACCGAAGGTTTTGACCTTACAGGATCAAGGCAAAGGTAAATGCTACCCGTCTCTGGCCTTAGGTCTCCGCTCCATTGATCACTGAGAAGGGCCCCTGAGCACAGAGCACCGGCTTAGGTGAAAACCCAACATGGATGAGTGGTTGATCGAAAAGTCTATGAAAAGATTGACGATTCCAAATATTAGCACTGCTCACCGGGAAAGAACTCCTACGAGACAATAGAAGGTATATTGACAGTATATAGGATATACACAGGTGTAACAGGCTCTATCCTGTCCTGATCTCTAGCCTTCAGCGGACGATCCTATCAGTTAGATAATCGAAGTCCATACCAACCACGAGCATAAAATAAAGAGTTTCACATGGCGAGGCGCTATGTTAATAGCCCTTAGGCAGAGAAATGGAAATAGTATCTGTCTTGAAAGATAGGCATTCGATTGATAATAAAGCAGATCATTAAGTAGATTATCTTCTTACCTCGCTAAAGCAAGGAAGAAAGTGCGGCAAAGCTAAGTCCTTACTTTTACGTAGAATGAAAAGAATCAAGTCAAGGCGATGAAGCAGGCTCAAGGCCCATCTTCTTATATATAAGAGTTATCCATCTCCGGGCCTATTATTTGCCCCAGAAAGGGAATCGACTTCTGACCTGACCTTCTGAGCTGCCGAGAATCCGTCTAACTCTTGTTGTTCAAGTAAAGAATGTGTCAACCGAGGCCAGGGAATCTGCTGCAGATGTCTTCATAGAAGAAGAATACGTTTTTGTTTTTGCTGAATCCGCTACTAGGAATCGATCTAGCTGCTTAGCTTTTCTTATGTGGTTTGGGCATACGGATTCGACTAGCAGCTTGAACGTGGAAATAGAAGTGGGTAGTGGCTTTGCGGCCAAAGGCGAAAGCGAAACAGAGAAGAATTCCAACAGTAAGAATTGTGTTGAAAGAAGGGACTAGTTTTCTAGCCAAGCCTTCTCTTTGGCTGTCAGATAGCGGGCAAGGACAAGAGCAATGGAGAAGGAAAGTGAAAGTAGTCCAACTCAATGTCTTACGCATCAGTGGCATTTGAATGAAAGCAGTAAGTCAGTGGCCAAGAAAAAGAGATTTCCAAGAGTAGGACCAAATTTCATACCTCCGGCTTCAGTTGCTTATCCGGCTTGGCAGTCTTCCTTCAACCTAGACTCATAGAATGCGAAGAGTTAGCAAAGTGACCTCTTCTTCTTCTGCCTTTAGGAAGCGAACTAATCCTAATGCCAAAGAAAGCTATCGAGCAACTAGCTAGCCAAGAGGCGCTACCCGTGATAGGGGAAGGAAAGACCAAGTTCACACAATTGACCCACGGAGATTAGATTGAGATCAAGGGCACATGAAAAGTGTTTGGTAATGTAGAGGTAGAAATGTCTCCTAACTAACTAAGATGCATTTGAGAGCTGTCAGCGGTATGAATATTAATATATTAACGGAAGAGATTTGTTAACCCTAGCCTTAAGCGCGCTCCGAAAGAAACTCACTTTATTTATTTGCAAACAAAGAAGCATATATGCCTTTCAAGTAAGGGCGGTGGGCACCATATCGAACCTTCCTTCTAGGAAAGGTCATCGTCCTGACAGACAACACAACGGATCGGTTACCCGAAGTGAAACTTTCCCGTAACGGGAAATCTTAGCCAAACAAAGTATGATCTCAGTCAACAAAGCCCTTTATTCACAAAGAAAGAACAAAGCTGCATTTATTTTCCTTAATTCAAGCTAAAAGAAACTGGCTGTAACAGCTTAAGTCCCAAGACGATTTCATTCCTTCATAACCTAAAAAAGAAAAAAAAGTGAAAAGAAAAAGCGATTGCTGTTACGGGACTTTTTCAAAGTCACTTACTTTTGGTGTAAGAGACAGGGACTTAGACTTAAGCTGGCTTTAAACTTTTGATTTGAAACAGCTTCTTTGGCTTACCATCTAAGGTAAATGGCCTGTGCAATTGGATGTAAAACTCTTTTTCCTTCGCATGCTTCTAAAGCTCGAACTCGTCACTAAGTACGAGAGCTCTAAAGCAGGAGCTATTCCCGAATGTGCTTTCATGGGGAGAGTACACAGGAATCGTTCCAACCTCTTTCTTCTTATTATAGCTCTATCTTATAGCGGTATCAAAGGATCGAAAGAGGTCTGGCTAATCAATTGGTCGAGAACGAGGTCCCACTGTACAAGCAGGAATCTTTCCCTTCCCATTCATTCTTTTATATTATAGCTCTATCTTATAGCAGACAACTAAAAGCCTACTCAAGTTCATAAGTAAAGGCGCATCGCTTTCGTTCTTTCCATTAAATATCCCATTCCCGGTCTTTCTTCCTGTTGTGCGGTTGGTGCGCAAGGGTGCGAGCGTGAAGGGCCCTTGATTCGGGAGGTAAGCCTGCCATTTCTAAAAAAAGAAAGAAGAGAGATTTTTCCCTATTTTATTTACCGAGAGAGGCTTCTCCCGGGCCAGCAGTCTTCTCTACCTCTAGTCGACCGCCATGGGCTGCCCTTAGGTGAACTCTGCTCCTTTCACGAGAATAGGGCGAAGGCCGAGGTACTCTTCTCTCTTGTTAAAAAAACTACAACCTCAGCCCATGCTATGTCTTTCTTTTGAAAAACGGATGAAACTGCAGAATAGCTCCGAAAGTTTATGACCTAGAGAAAGAAATGGTGTCCAGGGATAAAAGGGCTCAAGCTCAAGCCTGGAAACGTGTCAGGCGCGTTAGCGTATTAGTCCAAGTTTGATCTTTTGATTCATGTAGATTGGCTTTGGCTTGGTGTTCACTTGACTAGAAGTAATTTGAAAGAAATTCCTAAGTTTTATAGATAGATGCGTAGATACCACTCGATTCTATATACTCAAAAAAGCTCATTTAGAATTCTTTTTAAGAAAAACTAGACTAGAGTAGTAGAAGCAATCAGTTCATATCATAGAAGGCCTTTACGCTTCTTTCTATAGTTTCGAATGAAGGAAAGACAAACTCTATAGGCAGCTTGCTTGGCCTATATTCGTAATGCTAAAGTCCACAGAACACCAACCTATAGACTCCTTACGCTTAACGACTTCACTCGTTGCATTGGGGTTGATTTTCTCTCTTTCCGCCAGCAATTGTGGCCCATAGTTATGTAAGTCAAGATCTCCGCTCGCTCTTATCGCGAACTCTTTACATAACAAAAAGTGAGTCAACTTGCTAGTTCTATTTTGTTGCATATAAGAGGCTTGCTCCTCTTGGCAGCCTTCTTCAAGTAGGCTTCTTTCTTCGCTAACGCTTGGGAATTCCTATAGACTGAGCAACTAAGTGGAGTTTCTATTTTTCACTTTTTTGATAGCCTTCGTAACCTTTCTAAAAACTGGCTTGCGGGAAGAGGTCGAAGTCAACGGCCCTACTAGAAGGGCAACTCAATACCTGGAAAACAACCAAGTAACAAAATAAGGTATGTAAGGAAACGATGAATCTCTTTATGTTGATTGATGAAAATCGGGAGTCAAAGCTATTGGAACAGTGTAGTTCAACCCCTTGCTAGGAATGTTGCTATGATGAGACATAATTTTTTTCTTATGAGAAAAAGATGTCACCTTTCTTTCTTTCGTTGGACGCACCCTTGCATTGACCAGCCTATGTTTAACCCTGCTAGTTGCAAGCGGCTTACTTTACTGTACATTTACCTCAACCGCCAGCTACCGGATGTAGCTAGCCTGCGCTCAGTGTAATTACCAGTCCCCATGCGGGTATATACCCTTTTCCTTTAATAAGTAAGGCAATTTCTCGAGGAGTTTGGCAAACGGCGAGGCCGTTTGATCAGGCTAGAAGACTCCCTTTAAAGGCATTTTTTGAGAATTTGTTATTCTCATTATCATATCTTATTGTAATTGTATGAGTTCGATCCATTAGGTTCTTCGATTTGTTCAGAAACGAGAGACAAGAAAACATCTTTGATTACAATTAAAAGAAAGAATCTCACTCATCCTTTAATAAGAAATTTCCAAGATCAAATTTCGAGTCATTTCTTGGTGAACATAATCCGCCATAATTTCTTCGATCCCTTCATTTATGTGCCAGAATAGAATAGAGAGGGCCGTAGGCTTGGGTGAGTCGCGTAGCGACGAATGGAACGAAGGAGAAGAGAATTGTATATTCAAATCAAAGGGAGTGGGAAAGCTGCAGTAATTCTTTGGAAAAGCCCGGTTCTCTTTGTCTTCGAGCCAATTAACATTGCCTCAATCCACTGATTCGTTCCTTCATATACCTCCCCACCAATAGATAGATACAAATGGGAATAACCAAACCACGTCTACAAAATGCCAGTACCATGCAGCTGCTTCAAAGCCAACGTGATGCTCCTTGGTCAGATGACCAAGATATTGGCGAATACCACATATGATCAAGAAAAGAGTACCTATAATCACATGAAAACCATGAAAGCCAGTTGCTAAGAAAAAGGTAGAACCATAAATACTATCCGAAATAGTGGAGGGTGCTTGATAATATTCCATTCCTTGAAAGCCAGTGAATACTAGAGCCAGTAAAACGGTAGCTACTAAAGCATAAACTGCTCGTTTTTCCTTCCCCGCGAGTATAGCATGATGAGCCCAAGTTACGGCAGCTCCGGATGAAGGGGGAATAAGGGTATTAAGAAAAGGGATTTCCCAAGGATCTAAAACCCCAATCCCTTTT